TATTTATTTAATATATATATTATTCAATTTTAAATATTACTTTTTAAAGAAATATTTATTTATATATATATATATATATTAATTTAATAAATTTTTTTTCATTTACTTTAAAAGATAAGCTAATTAAGCTAATGGGTTCATACCCCATCAATATAAATACTAATTTTTTTCTTTTAAATTTATATTTAATAGTGTAAGAGGCACAAAGATTTTTGATATCTTTAGATATAGTTTAATTCTATAATAAATATAATATAATATAATATAATATACTTTAATAAATGAAGTGCCTGATTAAAGGATTATTTTGATAGAATAAATAAAGTATAAATTTATACCTTCATTATAATAAAAATGACAAAAATTAATTTTAATAAAAAAAAAATTAATAAAAACTCTTTAATAAAAATTTTATTTAGATTTATATTAATTTTAAGAACATTAATTACTATTAATGCATCTTCTTGATTTAATGCTTGAATAGGAATAGAAATAAATTTAATGTTTTTTTTACCTTTAATGATTAATAACTTTAAAAAAATAAAAATTTCTAACTCTATAATAATTTATTTTATTATTCAAGCAGGATCTTCCTCTGTATTATTTATAATAATTATTTTAATAAAAATATTTCTTATAAACAAAATATTTATTATAATTTATATTATGCAAATAAGATTATTAATAAAACTTGGAGCTGCCCCTTTCCATTGATGAATCCCAAAAATAATTAAAAATTTAAGTTGAATAAATTGTTTTATTTTATTAACTTGACAAAAAATTGCCCCTTTATTATTATTAACAATTAATAATAATAGAATAATTATTTATATTTCAGCCTTATTATCAGTAACTTATGGGGCAATTTTAGGATTAAATCAAACAATAATTAAATTATTAATTAGTTATTCTTCAATTAATCATCTAGGTTGAATATTAATTTCATTAATAAATAACATAAAAGTTTTATTATTATATTTTTGTATTTACTTACTAATTAACCTTAAAATTTGTGTTCTAATAAATAATCAAAATATATTGTATTTAAATCAATTATTCAATAATAATAATTTAAGGTTAATTAATAAAATTATTATAATTTCAGTATTTTTTTCTTTAGCAGGAATCCCTCCATTTTTAGGATTTTTACCTAAATTAATTACATTAATTATAATAATTAAAAGTAATTTATTTATCGAAAGAACAATTTTTATTTTTATATCAATAATTTCTTTATCATTTTATATCAATCCTATTATTTCTATATTAATTTTATTAAAATCAAATAATAAATGAAATATAAATAATTTATTTTTTATAAAATATAATTTTAGACTTTTATTTTTTCTTTTAATAACTAATTTAATTATTATAGTCCCTATAATTTATAATTTTTTATATTAATTAAGATTTTAAGTTAAAAAAACTAATAACCTTCAAAGTTATAAATAAATAATTATATCTTTTAAATCTTAAATTTTAGTAATTTTTATTACTTCTTTAGAATTGCATTCTAATATTATTTATTAACTATAAAATTTTAATAAAAGAAAACAATTTTTCATAAATAAATTTACAATTTATCGCCTAAACTTCAGCCATTTTATTTTATTATCGAATAAATAAATGATTATTTTCTACTAATCATAAAAATATTGGAACATTATACTTCATTTTTGGATTATGATCTGGAATATTAGGATTATCATTTAGAATACTTATTCGAATAGAATTAAGATGTCCAGGATCCCTTATTGGTGATGACCAATTATATAATGTAATTGTTACATCTCATGCATTTCTAATAATTTTTTTTATAGTTATACCTATTATAATTGGAGGATTTGGAAATTGATTATTTCCACTAATATTAGGAGCCCCTGATATAGCATTCCCTCGAATAAATAACATAAGATTCTGATTTTTACCTCCTTCATTAATTTTATTATTATTAAGAAGAATAATTAATTCAGGATCAGGAACAGGATGAACAGTTTACCCTCCATTATCTAATAATATTTCTCATGCTGGAGCTTCAGTAGACATAACAATTTTTTCTCTTCACTTAGCAGGAATTTCATCAATTTTAGGAGCAATTAATTTTATTTCAACTATAATTAATATACGACTACCAGGAATAAGATTTGAAAAAATACCATTATTTATTTGAGCTGTAAGACTTACAGCACTATTATTACTATTATCTTTACCAGTTTTAGCTGGAGCTATTACTATATTATTAACAGATCGAAATTTAAATACATCATTCTTTGACCCCTCTGGAGGAGGGGATCCTATTTTATATCAACATCTATTTTGATTCTTCGGACATCCTGAAGTATATATTTTAATTATTCCCGCTTTCGGAATTGTATCACATATTATCTCTCAAGAATCAGGAAAAAAAGAAACATTTGGAACATTAGGAATAATTTATGCTATAATAACTATTGGATTATTAGGTTTTGTAGTTTGAGCACATCATATATTTACTGTTGGTATAGATATTGATACACGAGCTTATTTTACAGCTGCAACCATAATTATTGCAATTCCTACAGGAATTAAAATTTTTAGATGATTAGCAACCTTATATGGATCTCAAATAAATTTAAATTCTTCAATATTATGAACCCTAGGATTTGTATTTTTATTTACAATTGGAGGTTTAACAGGAATCTTACTATCAAATTCCTCAATTGATATTGTTCTTCATGATACATATTATGTAGTTGCTCATTTTCATTATGTTCTATCTATAGGAGCAGTATTTGGAATTATAGCTGGATTTATTTATTGATTTCCTTTATTTAGAGGAATATCTATAAATAATTCATGACTAAAAATCCAATTTTTTTTAATATTTGTAGGAGTAAATTTAACATTCTTTCCACAACATTTTTTAGGATTAAATGGAATACCACGACGATACTCAGACTTTCCAGATGCATTTTTAACCTGAAATATTATTTCATCAACTGGGTCAATTATTTCATTTATTAGAACAATTTATTTTATATTTATTATTTGAGAAAGTTTTACATCCCAACGACAAATTATTTTTTCATTAAATTTAAATTCTTCAATTGAATGAAAACAAAAACTACCTCCCTCTGAACATAGATATGAAGAAATTCCTATAACATATATTTAATTCTATAATGGCAGAATAATGTGTTGGATTTAAGCCCCATTTATAAAGATTTTTTATCTTTTTATAGAAATAACTACATGAACAATAATTAATTTTCAAGATGCTGCATCCCCAATTATAGAACAACTTATATTCTTTCATGACCACGCAATAATAGTTATAATTATAATTATTACTTCAATTTTATATTTTATACTAAATTTATTAACAAATAAATTTATCAATAAAAAATTACTAAATCAACAAAATTTAGAAATTATTTGAACTATTATCCCTATATTTATATTAATTTTTATTGCTATCCCTTCAATTCACTTACTTTATTTAACTGATGAAATAAATTCACCTATTTTAACAATTAAATCTATTGGTCATCAATGATACTGAAGATATGAATATACTGATTTTAATAATATTGAATTCGACTCTTATATAATTCAAAAAAATAATTTAACTTTAAATTCATTCCGTTTATTAGATGTAGATAACAACATAATTATTCCTATAAATACAAAAATACGAATCTTAGTATCATCAACAGATGTAATTCATTCATGAGCTATTCCATCATTAGGTAAAAAAATTGATGCTATTCCAGGACGACTTAATCAAATTAGACTAATAGTAAAACGACCTGGACTATTTTTTGGACAATGTTCAGAAATTTGTGGAGCTAATCATAGATTTATACCCATTGTAATTGAAAGAATTTCAATAAATTTATTTTTAGGATGGATTAATTCATTTTAAATAACATCTCATTAAGTGGCTGAAAGCAAGCAATGATCTCTTAAATCATATTATAATATATTAGCAAATATTCTTAATGGAAAGAATTAGTTTATAAAAACATTAGAATGTCAAACTAAAAATATTAATAAATTAATATTCTTTTATTCCACAAATAAATCCTATAAACTGAATATTTTTATACAGTTACTTTTTTCTAGCTTTTAGTCTATTTAATATTATAAGTTACTTTAATTTTACTTTATTAATTAAAAATAAAAATTTTAAAATAAAAAATTATTTTAAAACCTCTAAGTTATGATCATGATAATAAATCTTTTCTCAATTTTTGACCCTTCATCAAGAATCTTTAATTTTTCATTAAATTGATTAAGATCCCTATTAGGATTATTATTTATTCCTCAATCTTATTGATTTATTATACCACGAATTAATGCTATTATAAATAATATTTATTTAAAAATTCATTTTGAATTAAGATTAATTTTAAAATATAATATTAATAAAAGAAGAACCCTTATTTTTATTTCCCTATTTACATTTATTATTTATAATAATTTTCTTGGACTATTTCCATATATTTTTACTAGAACTAGACACCTTTCAATAACTTTAACATTAGCTTTACCTTTATGATTAAGATTCATATTATTTGGTTGAATTAATAATACTAATCATATATTTGCCCACCTAGTCCCCCAAAATACTCCATCATTACTAATACCTTTTATAGTACTAATTGAATCAATTAGAAACTTAATTCGAGCAATAACTCTTTCAGTTCGATTAACTGCAAATATAATTGCAGGACATCTTTTAGTAACTTTACTAAGAAGAACTGGAATTAATATAAGATTTTATTTAACTACATTTTTAATTTTAATTCAAATATTATTACTTACATTAGAAAGAGCTGTCGCTATTATCCAATCTTATGTATTTATAATTTTAAGAACTTTATACTCTAGAGAAGTAAATTAATGTCAAAAAAAAACCATTCATTTCACTTAGTTGATTATAGACCATGACCCTTATTTGGAGCATTTAGAACAATAATTATAATATCTGGTACAGTAAAATGATTCCATTATAATAATAATAATTTATTCTTATTAGGTTTATTAATTATTTTATTAATTATATTTCAATGATGACGAGATATTATTCGAGAAAGAACTTTTTTAGGCTTTCATACTCTTTCAGTAACTAAAGGAATTCGATGAGGAATAATTTTATTTATTACTTCAGAAATCTTTTTTTTTTTAAGATTTTTTTGAGCTTTTTTTCACAGATCATTATCCCCTTCTATCGAAATTGGAGGTATTTGACCTCCTAAAGCAATTCAACCTTTTAACCCAATAAATATTCCACTTTTAAATACAATAATTTTAATTTCATCTGGAGCTACAATTACATGATCACATCATAGTATAATAAATATAAATTTTAAAGAAACAATTATTAGTTTAACATTTACTATTATTTTAGGAATTTTTTTTTCAATTATACAAGGATTTGAATATTTAGAAGCCCCTTTTACTATAGCAGACTCAATTTATGGGTCAACCTTTTTTATAGCTACAGGATTCCATGGAATTCATGTATTAATTGGTACAATTTTCTTAATTATTAACTTAATTCGATTAATAAAAAATCATTTTTCAATCTTTCATCATTTTGGATTTGAGGCTGCCATTTGATATTGACATTTTGTAGATGTAGTATGATTATTCTTATACATTTCAATATATTGATGAGGAAGAAATTAAACTAATTTATATATTTATATAATATATAAAGTATATTTGATTTCCAATCAAAAAGTCTAACTTTTAGTATAAATAATTTATTTGTTCATTTTTAGTATACTTATATTTTGAATTATTTCTATAATTATTATAATTATATCTTCAATCATTTCAAAAAAAACATTCTATGACCGTGAAAAAAATACCCCATTTGAATGTGGATTTGACCCTAAAGGAAAATCCCGTTTACCATTTTCAATTCGATTCTTTTTAATTGCAGTAATTTTCTTAATTTTTGATGTTGAAATTGCATTAATACTACCAATAACAATTATTATAAATATTTCTAATTATTACCCCTGATTAATAATTATTCTATACTTTTTAACAATTCTATTAATAGGATTATATTATGAATGAAATTTTGGAGCCTTAAATTGATTAAATAATTAACTTAGGATAATAGTTAAAAATAACATTTGATTTGCATTCAAAAATTATTAATTTTAATTAATTTATCTTAATTAATTGAAACTAAAAATTAGTATATTATTGTTAATAATAAATATGAAAAATAAAAATTTCCAATTAAAGAAATATGTAGATCAAATTAAAGCTTCTAACTTTAAATTTTAACGATTTAATTTCGTTAATATTTCTTTATTTATATAGTTTAAAAAAAACTTTACATTTTCATTGTAAAATTAAATAATTCTTATTTTATAAATAAATTTTAAAAAAATTAAGTTTGAGTTAAAAATTAACTTAAATATCAGGCCGAAACTGATTACAATTTATTGTTTCAAACATAATGTTTAAAGATAATTAATTATCATTTTTTCATCTTCAATAAAAAGCTTTTATTTTAAGCTATTTAAACTTTTTTTTAATAATAATAACTTAAATAATAAAATAATAATAAAATTATTAATAAAAACAAATTTAATAATGAATTAAAATAAAAAATCAATAAATCTACTCAAGAAGAACTTAACTTTAAAAAAAAATAAATTTCTCGACCTATTAAATTTTCAGTTCAAGTTTGATCTAAATTTGATATAATTATAGATATTTTTATCGTATTTTTAACTATACCATTAGTAGAAATAATAGGTAAAAATCATATTAAACTAAAAAAAAATATTATATAATAATTATTTTTTATAAATTTATAATTTATAATATACATAAACCAACCCAAAATACACCCTATAAAAATCAATATTAAAGGAATAAATTTTAAATATATTGGTAAACATACTATTAAAGGATAAGGAAATAATAATCACCTAAATACCCCCCCACTAATAACTACTATAAATATTAATAAAAGTAATCTTTTATTTAATTCCCAAGAATAATCATTTAAAAAATTTAAAGATAAATAATTAAATTCTCCTATTATTGAATAATAAATTAAACGAAATGTATAACTTACAGTAAATAAAGTAGAAATAATAAATATAATTATAACAAAATTATTATAATTTATTAATAAAATTATTTCTAAAATTAAATCCTTAGAATAAAATCCAACTAAAAAAGGAAACCCACATAATGCCAAATTAGAAAAATTAAAACAAATTGACACAAATGGTATTTGTATTCTAAAAGATCCTATATAACGAATATCTTGAAAATTATTTAAATTATGAATAAAAATTCCTGCACATATAAATATTAATGCTTTAAATAAAGCATGTGTTAAAAGATGAAAAAAAGCTAAATTTCTATACCCTAAAAATAAAATTCTTATTATCAATCCTAACTGTCTTAATGTTGATAAAGCAATAATTTTCTTTAAATCATATTCTAAATTAGCATTTAACCCAGACATAAATATAGTTAATAAAGAAATTAATAAAAATCATTTTATAATTTCTATTCCCTTAAATAAATTTTCAAAACGAATTATTAAATATACACCAGCAGTTACTAATGTAGAAGAATGAACTAAAGAAGAAACAGGAGTGGGAGCCGCTATAGCAGCAGGTAACCAAGAAGAAAAAGGAATTTGAGCTCTTTTAGTAAAAGAAGCTAAAACTACTAAAATTGCAATTAATTTTATTTCATAATTTAAATGTATAAATTCTACATAAAAAATATAATTTCATCTTCCAAAATTAATTATTCAAGAAATAGAAATTAATAAAAATACATCTCCTACTCGATTAGATAAAACTGTTAGTATACCTGCATTAAAAGACTTAATATTTTGATAATAAATTACTAAGCAATAAGAAATTAAACCTAATCCATCTCAACCTAATAAAATTCTAATTAAATTAGGGCTAATAATTAATAATATTATTGAAAAAACAAATATAATAATCAAAAAAATAAATCGATTAATTATTAAATCTCCCTCCATATAAAATTTTCTATAATAAATTACTATTGAAGAAATTAAAAAAACAACACTCAAAAAAATTAAAGATATCCAATCTAAATATAATGTTATAATAATATTAGAAGAATTCAAAGAAAATAAATTATATTCAAAAAAATAATTTAACCTATTTAATAATATAAATATTCTTCTATAAAAACATAATAAACTAAAAATCAAAAAAATTAATATAATAACTATAATTCTTATATAAATTATTTAAGACAAATATTTTATATCATTGACACCACAAATCAATATTTTAGTTAAACTACTTAAATATTTTATTTTCATAAAATAAATAATTCATTATTTAAAATTAATAAATTTAAAGGAATTCAATGTAATATCAATAAAATATATTCACGAAGATACCCTTGAGTAACTGAATATAAATTTAAATTTAATTGCCCATGTTGAGTATAAGAATATAAATATAAAGTATAAAAAGCACTAAAAAATGATAAAAATATAATTAAATATATACTAATTCATCTTCATCTAATTAATCTATTAATTAATATAATTTCACCTAATAAATTTAAACTAGGAGGAGCCGCTATATTTGAAGAACATAATAAAAATCATCATAAACATATTCTTGGTATAAAATTAATTAATCCCTTATTAATCAAAATTCTACGCCTTCCTAATCGTTCATAAATAATATTTACTAAACAAAATAATCCAGATGAACATAAACCATGAGAAATTATTAATAAAAATGAACCACCAATTCCTCATCTAAATATTGTTAATACTCCACACAATAATAATCTTATATGAACTACAGAAGAATAAGCAATTAATGACTTTAAATCAACTTGAAATAAACAAATTAATCTAACTAAAATCCCACCTACTAAATTAATTCTTATTAAAATATAATTATAAGAATTCCCTAACTTTATTAAAAGCATAAACACACGAAGTAATCCATATCCCCCTAATTTTAATATTACAGCAGCTAAAATTATTGATCCAGAAACAGGAGCCTCTACATGAGCCTTAGGTAATCATAAATGTAATAAAAATATAGGTATTTTTACTAAAAAAGCCAAAATTATAAATATATATATATATAAATATTTTAATAAAATTAAATTTTCAGAAAATATAATTAATCTTAAAGTATTATAATTTAAATAAATGTATAAAATTATTAACAAAAATGGTAAAGAAGCAAACAAAGTATAAAATAACAAATATAACCCTGCTTGAATACGATCTAATTGTAATCCCCATCCTATAACTAAAAATAAAACAGGAATTAAACTACATTCAAAAAAAAAATAAAAATATAACAAATTTTTTACTCTAAAAGTTAATATTAAAAATATTATTATAATCAATAATATAAAAATAAATAACTCACAATTATTATTTTTTTCATAAATAATTATTCTTGATATAAATATCAAAGAACAAATCCAAACTCTTAATAAAATTAATCCAAAAGAAAGTAAGTCACATCCAAAATTATACCTTAAATTAATTCATTCATAACTATATTTACCTAAAAAACAAAAAATAAATGTTAATAATAATATAAAAAATTGAGTAACTCAATATTTATTTATAATTCTATAAGGTAACATAAATATTAAATATAAAATAAATTTTATCATTATAAAACTCTTAAAACTTGAAAATAATCATTACCATGTATACGTACTATTATTACTAAAATTGATAACCCTAACACCCCTTCACATACTCTAAAAACTAAAAATATTATGCTAAAAAATAATTCCATTATAAAAAAATTTAAATAAATAATTAAAGAAATATAAATAATTAATACAATAAATTCTAATCTTAATAAAACTATTAATAAATGATACCGATTTAAACAAAATCTAATAAATCTTACTAAAAATATAAAAAAAAATAAATAATTTAAATTAAATATTATTAAAATAAGTTTTAATAGTTTATAAAAAATATTGATTTTGTAAATCAAAGAAAAATAATTATTTTTAAAACTTCAGAAAAAAAATCAACATTTTATCATTAATCTCCAAAATTAATATTTTTATTAAACTATTTTCTGCATTATAAAAATATTTTTATTAAGTATTATATTAATAAACTCTATATTATTATTATTAATTAATAATCCTTTTTCGTTTGGATTAATTTTATTATTACAAACTTTAATAATTACTTTAATTTCAGGAATACTAAGTATAAGATTTTGATATTCATACATTTTATTTTTAACTATAATCGGAGGATTATTAATTTTATTTATTTATATATCTAGATTAACATCTAATCAAAAATTTTATTTTAATAATAAAATTTTTAGTATATATATAATTACTTTAACTTTACTATTTTTTATATTCATATTATATAAATTTTTATTGAATTTAAATTATGATATTATATCATCATTTATTTATAATGAAAATGAAAATAATTTTTATTTGAAAATATCATTAAATAAATTATATAATACACCTACTAACCAAATTATAGTAATTTTAATTAATTACTTATTATTAAATATATTTATTGTAGTAAAAATTACAAATGTTAATATAGGACCCTTACGAACAAATTTTTAATGAATAAACCTTTTCGTAGTTCAAACAAATTTATAATAATTATTAGAAATTCACTAATCAATTTACCTACACCAAGTAATATTTCTACATATTGAAATTTTGGATCTTTATTAGGATTATGCTTAATGATTCAATTAATCTCAGGAATTTTTTTAGCAATACATTATACTGCTAATGTTGAATTAGCATTTTCTAGAGTAATTCATATTTATCGAGATGTTAACAATGGATGAATAATAAAGTCTATACATGCTAATGGAGCCTCATTTTTTTTTATTTGTATTTATATACATATTGGACGAGGAATTTACTATGGATCATTCCATTTTATAAAAACTTGAATTATTGGAGTAATTATCTTATTTATAATTATAGCAACAGCTTTTTTAGGATATGTTTTACCTTGAGGACAAATATCATTTTGAGGAGCTACAGTAATTACTAATTTATTATCTGCCATTCCCTATTTAGGAACATTTTTAGTTCAATGATTATGAGGAGGATTCTCAGTTGATAATGTTACCCTTACTCGATTCTTTACCTTTCATTTCATATTACCATTTTTAACTACTGGATTAACTTTAATCCACTTAATATTTTTACATGAAACAGGATCAAGAAACCCATTAGGAACAAATAGAAATTTAGATAAAATTCCTTTTCACCCTTACTTCACCTTTAAAGATATTATTGGATTTATTATCATAATTACAATATTAATTCTTTTATTATTAATTTCTCCTAACTTATTAGGAGATCCTGATAATTTTATCCCAGCTAACTCTTTAATCACCCCTCCCCATATTAAACCAGAATGATATTTTTTATTTGCCTACGCCATCCTTCGATCAATCCCTAATAAATTAGGAGGAGTAATTGCCTTAATTATATCCATTTTAATTTTATTAATTTTACCATTTTACCATTTTAAAAATTTTAAAAGAATAATGTTTTATCCTATTAATCAATTAAATTTTTGATTATTTTTTACCATTATTATACTTTTAACATGAATTGGAGCTAGCCCTGTAGAATATCCTTATATTTATATTGGACAAATCTTAACTTATATATATTTTTTATACTTTATTATCAATCCCTTATTTAATAAATGTTGAGATAAGTTATTATACTAATCAATGAACTTGAATTAAGTATATGTTTTGAAAACATAATATAAAAGATAAAACCTTTTATTGATTTTACTTAAATTTATTAAATTAAAATTACATGAAATATTAATTTTAAACTTATAAAAAAAAATAAATAATTTAAAGAAATAGGCAAAAATCTCTTTCAAGTAATATTTATTAATTTATCATACCGTAATCGAGGTAATGTCCCTCGTACTAAAATAAACATAAAAGAAATAAATGTCAAATTTAAATAAAATATTAAAGAAAACAAATTACCACCTAAAAATAATACACAAAATAATATTCTCATTAATAAAATTCTTGAATATTCTGCTATAAAAATTAAAGAAAATCCACCTGCCCCATATTCAACATTAAATCCTGATACTAATTCTGACTCTCCTTCAGCAAAATCAAAAGGAGTACGATTTGTTTCAGCTAAACAAATTACAAACCAAATAACTATTAAAGGAAATATAATAAATATTATTCAAACAAATTTTTGAAAATAATAAAATTCTAATAAACTATAACTTTCAATCATAAAAATAAAAGATAATATAATTATCACCAATCTGACCTCATAAGAAATTGTTTGAGCTACTGAACGTAAACCTCCTAATAAAGAATATTTAGAATTAGAAGATCATCCAGAAATCATAATTCTATAAACACCTAATCTAGTACAACATAAAAAAAATAAAATTCTTAAATTAAATGAACAAATATTAGTAAGATAAGGCATAATTATTCAAGTAGAAATTACCAAAAATAAACTAAAAATAGGAGAAAAATAATAAGGATAATAATTTGAAATGGAAGGAAAAATTAATTCTTTTGAAAATAACTTAATAGCATCACTAAAAGGCTGTAATATCCCTATTAATCTAACTTTATTAGGTCCCTTACGAATTTGAACATAACCTAACACCTTTCGTTCTAATAAAGTTAAAAAAGCAACCCCAATTATTATTATAATTATTAATATTAAAATTCTTAAAATAAATAAATTTATTTCATTTTGTAAAATTACTATTTGTATAATTAAATTATACATAAATAAATTCTAAATTTATTACAAATTATCTGTCAAAATAGTTTAATTATCAATTATTAATAATATTCAAATAATTTTTATAAATTATTATAAAATTTTGGTCCTTTCGTACTAAAAACTTTAATTTTTTTAAGGATAGAAACCAACCTGGCTCACGCCGGTCTGAACTCAGATCATGTAAAATTTTAAAGGTCGAACAGACCTAAAATTTAAGCTACTGCACCTAAATTAAATTTTAATCCAACATCGAGGTCGCAATCTTTTTTATAAATAAGAACTTAAAAAAAAAATAACGCTGTTATCCCTAAGGTAATTTATTCTAATAATCTTAAAAAAAGGATCACAAAATCATTAATTAATGTAATTATAATAAAAAAGTTTTTTAAATTTTCTTATCACCCCAATAAAATATATCTATATAATAAATAAATTAATTAATAAATAAATAATAATAAATATATAAAATTCTATAGGGTCTTCTCGTCCTTTAAAAATATTTAAGCTTTTTAACTTAAAAATTAAATTAAAATAATATTTATTTAGAGACAGTTTATACTTCATGCAATCATTCATTCTAGCCTTTAATTAAAAGACTATTTATTATGCTACCTTTGTACAGTCAAAATACTGCAGCTATTAAAATAATAAATTCATTGAGCAGATTAAACCTTAAATTAAATTCAAAAAGACATGTTTTTGTTAAACAGGTGAGTATAAATTATTTTGCCGAATTCCTTTTAATAACCTTTAATTTTATTAATTAAATCAACAATAATATAATTTACTAATTTTAACATAATTACTTTTAAAAAATAATTAAATTAAACATTTTAATAAAAACTTAAATAAATACTTAAATTATATTTATTATTTAATTAAATTATAACATTTTTTAAACATTATCTATTTTTAAGATTATATATTTAAACAAATAAACTTTATTATTATAAAAATACATTACTAAGCTAATCCCAAATAATGTTAATATTATATAAAAAATAAAAAAAAAATTAATTTTTAAATATAATATCTGAATTAAATTCATTTATTAAAAAACTAGATATATTTAAAATTGAATAATATATCATTACCATCTTAATATTTAAAATATCTTTATCACGATAAAAATAATATTAAAATAAATCTTTTAAATTCGAGAAAAATATAATTAAATATTATTTATTAATTAAACCCTGATACACAAGGTACAATAAATTAAATTTACTTTTTAATAAATTTTTATAAATAAATTTTTCAAAATTCTTTTACAATACTAATAAACTATAATTAAAAAAATTTTATCTTTCCAAATACATAAACTTTTTAATCTTAAAAATATTTTTATTAAAATATTAGTTAATTTAAAATTAATAATAATTTTTATTTTTCAAATTAAGTTGAATTAACAACTAACATTTTACTGTAAATAAAATTTAATTTTAATCTGCCCCACCCACAATAAAAAATTATTCTACTACCAATAACTAATATTAAAAAATAATTTAATTTATTTCAATTATTTAACATAAACTTTTAAAGATATTATACTAATAATTATTAATTAATTATTTAATTTATTTATTTAATTAATTAACATATTTAAATTGATTATAATAATCATATTATTTACTACTAAATAAATAATTAACTTAATTTAAAATACTTTTATTCTAGAAACACTTTCCAGTACCTCTACTTTGTTACGACTTGTCTCATTTTAAAAACGAGAATGACGGGCAATATGTACATATTTAATTCTTAATTCAAAAAAATATTATATTTTTTTTTACTATTAAATCCAATTTCAATTAAAATTTGCAATTTAATTTCCAACATAAATAAATTTTATTGTAACTCATTTTAACTTTAATATAAACTACATAAAGACCTGAAATATATAAATTTTATTAAATTAGAAAATTTTAATTTCTTACAAAATATTCTGATAACGGCAATAAATAAATTTTCAATTAAAGTAAGGTTTTTTGTGGACTATCATTTAAAAAACAAGTTCCCCTAATTAGATTTAAATACCGTCAATTTTTTTGAATTTAAAGATCCTAACTATTAATCCCCTAAAATCTTTTAAATCTTAAATAATAGGGTATCTAATCCTAGTTTATAATTAAGATCTCTTAATTTTAATTAAAAATTATAATAATTTTAATATAATAAAAAAATTTCACTTTGTTTATTATTTATATATTAATAATATCTTACACTAAATTAAATTATAAATAATATTTACTTATATATAATGTTTAACCGCGGCTGCTGGCACATTTTTTTGCCTATATTAACTATAAATAATAATTCTAAATTACTTTAATTATTAAAATTAAATACTGCAATTAATTAAATTATAATTATTAATTTTTAATTAATAATTAATTCTCACAAAAATTTACATATACTAAATTTACTTCATAAATAAAAAAGTCAAAATCAAACTTTTCTTAAATAAAAATAATAATGAATTATCATTGTTTGAAGTTGAATACAAATTATATTATTTAAAAATTATATCTTAATTGATTAACATAGGCTGAAGGGAAAGCCTACTTTTATGATTTATTAGGAAAATAGTTTCTTACAATAATTAATTTAATTATATAATTATTTATATATATATATAAATAATTAAATAATTTTTTTACTATATTTATTTAATATATATATTATTCAATTTTAAATATTACTTTTTAAAGAAATATTTATTTATATATATATNTTAATGATATATTTATATTTACATTAATTTATATATATATATATATATATATATATATATTAAAATATTATTAATAATATATTAATAAATTTTTAATATATTTATATTTAAATATTATAATTTTTAATTAATAAAAAAGAATTAATATTTAATTATAAGAACAACCTTTTATTTAATTCTCTCTATAAGTTTTAGTTCATCTTATAAATGTTTATAATTAAATAAAAATATTATTCATTAGATGGAATGCTCTGTATCTATTATTAGATGAATTCAATGTATATCTTTTTATTTTAAAATATATGGAAATAATCTTATTTGATTATAAAATAATTAATGTACATTAAGTTCTTAATATAAAACCCAAAAAAAATTCTTTTTCACAATCTTTTTTTTCACTATAAAAGTGATGTTTGAAGTTGAATACAAATTATATTATTTAAAAATTATATCTTAATTGATTAACATAGGCTGAAGGGAA